GTGTTAATAGATGTTTTTTCTATGTTCGATGATTATAATTTTAATATGTTTAGTGGGAGTTGATACATAGTATGAGGTTATTCTTTATTGCTGCCTTTGTTTATTGTCTCTTCTTCTGTGTGAGTTAAAAGTAGGAATATTAAGTCATTATATTTCTCTTTTTTGCGAATGTGTTCTAAGCTAATTGGAGAAAGTGGAAGAGGCTTATATTTATCTGGATTTCCTCTGTTGGTAGCTAGTTTATTTTCTATCATACTCAGAGTAAATGTTTCTAATAGCATTCCTTATTTTTTTAGGGTAAGAGCTCATTTTTCTTTTGGGTTTTCGTTTGCTTCCGTTATCTGGTTATCTTTGATTGTTTCAAGTATTTTCACTAGTTTCATTCAAAACATAGCTCTGTTAGTTCCTAGGGGGTGTCCAGAGATGTTAGGTCCTTTTATGGTTATGTTGGAGATTATTACTAATTTGCTTCGACCTATGACCTTAATTATCCGATTAGCTATAAATATAGCTACTGGTAAAGTAATTATATTACTTTTAGGGAATGCTGCTTTAAATCTGGCCTTTATGTTTAGTTTTGGTGGCGTGACTGGTTTTATGGTAGTGAGCGTTTTGGGGTTTGCTATTTTTTCTTTAGAAGTTGCTGTTAGTTTTATCCAGAGGTATATTTTTTGTACTCTTTTGTGTTTGTATGCAGATGAACATAGTAAATAAAAATGTCTGAGAAGTTAATTCCTTTTCGTAAACGTCATTGGTTGTTAAAGATTATGAATGGTAGCCTTTATGATCTGCCATGTCCAGTTAATTTAAATGCTCTATGGAGTTTTGGTTCAATATTAGGGTTGTCTTTGAGGGTTCAAGTAGTAAGAGGGATCCTCTTAGCTATTCATTATGTTCCTCATGAAACGTTGGCTTTTGATTCTGTTTTTCATATTATCCGAAATGTTAACAAGGGTTGGTTCCTTCGTAATGTTCATGTTGGGGGTTGTACTATATTCTTTATTTGTTTATATATCCACATTGGTCGAGGTCTTTATTATGGTTCTTATCTAAGTTTTCATGTATGAATGGTGGGTGTAACTTTGTTTCTATTAGTGATAGCAGAAGCTTTTTTAGGTTACAGATTACCATGGGGTCAAATATCTTTTTGAGGAGTGACGGTTATTACTAATCTTATTACAGTTCTTCCTTATGTTTGGCAAAGGGTTCTTTTCTCTCTTTGAGGTAACTGAAGTGTGAGAGGAAGAACTCTTCAACGATTTTTTATTTTTCATTTTTTTCTTCCATTTGTCATTATTGTGTTTTCTGTTCTTCATCTATTCTTTCTACATGAAAATGGAAGGAATAATCCATTAGGTGTAAATACAGACTCAATATGTATTCCATTTCATCCCTTTTATACTGTTAAGGATATTTTTGGGTTTGTCTGTTTTGGTTGTGGGTTAATGTACTTTGCATGTATTGATCCTGAGTTGGCTGCAAATAGAATTAACTATAGTCCAGCTGACGCATATCAGACTCCTTTGCGGGTTGAGCCTGAGTGATACTTTTTATTTGCTTATGCAATGTTACGTTCGATTCCTCACAAAGTTTGAGGGGTAGTAGCTTTATTAGTTTCTGTTACCGGCTTATACCTATGTCCTTTTTTTCATTCTGGTAAGTTTCGAAGTCTTTCTTTTTACCCTGTTAGTCAAGTGTTGTTTTGATTGTTTGTAGCTAATTTCTTTGGTCTTATTTGGGTGGGGCACATGCCTATACATCAACCATTTATTTTTTTAGGTCAAATCTACAGTTTTGTTTATTTCTCTACTTTAACTTTAGCTCCCATATTAACAGGTGTCTGAGATAAATTAATTTATTACAATGATTAAGTTTAAAGGAAGCTGCATTATTCTAGGGTGGTTTGTTTTAGTTGGAGGGCTAATCTTATTTTTTATTAGTGCTAACTCTGTAGTCTTGTGTATGGAGGGGTCTAGTTCTTCTGTTACTAATAGAGTAGAGCTAGTTAATGAGAGAAGAGTAGCCCTTGACAAAAGAAAATTTTCTTTAGTTGTAGAGGAGGTCTTTGATACAAAAAAAGATGAAGTTTTATCCAGGGTAAAAGAGAGAGCCGTTCAAACTAGTTTTTCTTTGATGAATAATCAGGATTTAGCTGCTGTTAACTCTGAGATAAAAGTTCCTATAATTGGTAATAAGTTTGTCTGTTGTAATAACTGTTGTGTTAATTGTAACTGCGATTTAGGGGGAGTTAGGTGCTCACGTTTTCATCTTTTTTGTTTTAGAAAAAGGGGTGGAAGACCTGCTAATGAGCTAGAAGAGTGCTCTATTCTATAAGGTAAAGTAATCTAATTTTTAGGATATAGGGTTCATGGCCCTGCAGTGTTTCATACCTTTACTTAGTTAGCTAAAACTAGGTTTTAACTATGAATTAATAAGTGTCAATGTTTCAATCATTATTTTTTAATGATGTTTTACAATCGGAGTTCGGAGCAGAGATTGTAAAGTATTATGGCTATGTCATAATGGTTCTAATTCTTGTGATTATTGTAGTTTTATATATGGGAGTGGCGATTATAAATCATTCTTATTCTTATCGTAATTTTAAAAATCGACAAACTCTAGAGTATGCTTGAACGGCTATGCCTACTTTTCTTTTAGCTATGCTTTGATGTCCTTCTATTTTGAATTTATATCGGATAGATGATTTAAAGGATCCTGTTTGGAGTTTTAAAGCGGTAGGAAAACAGTGATACTGAACTTATGAAGTGAGCATAAAAGACGGAGAAAGCATAGTAATTGATTCTTACATAGATCGTGAAGCAGGTCTGGAGGCTGGTTACCGTTTGTTGGATGTAGATTGACGTTTAGTAGCTCCTGCAAATGCGCAGATTTCTTGCTATGTTACTAGAGGAGATGTCCTTCATTCTTTTGCTCTTCCAGCTGCGTTACTAAAAGTAGATGCTATTCCTGGACGTATTAATGTGTTGCCAATGAAGATTAGTCAGAGTTGTATCATGTACGGGCAGTGCTCAGAGATTTGTGGAATCAATCATAGCTTTATACCTATCGTAATTGAATTTGTGCCTATTGATGTGTTTATAGAGTTCTATGGGTATTAATTAAGTCTTAGCTATTAATAGCATTTTGATTTCGGCTCAAAAAGGATGGGTTTAGTCCCATAGGATTTATAGCCATAGATGAGACGAGCTTTCTAGAAGCTTTAAAGAAGCAACGGTCTTGTAAGTCGTAGATGCCAGAGGCCTAGAGATTATAGTTTAAGTGGTGTTAAGGCACGTAGGGTTTTCGTCTTTAAGGTGAGAATTATCTCCTTAAATTTTTATTTTCTTTTATTTTTTTAAGAGGAGTATTATTCGTACATAAAGTTTTGATCTTTAAGGTGAGGTTAGTTCCCTTCTCTTAAGGGGCAAATAAGTTTATTTGAAAGAGTAGAATCGTAGTAGGGCTGCTAACTTTATTATAAATGAGTCAATCATTTTCTTTCATTTTTATTTTTATGTTTTACAAGGTAGTTAAAGAAATAATGTTAGTTTGTCATTCTAATGTTGCTGTTAAGGCCCTTGTGTGTGTTAAAATTGGTGGCATTTTGTTTGTATTTAATTACTTTGATCTTACCTTTTATCTGTGTTCTAGTGAGGGTTGCCTTTTATACTTTACTTGAACGTAAAGTTTTGGGTTATGTAATAATTCGTAAAGGGCCAAATAAGGTGGGTTATGCTGGAATTATGCAGCCCTTCAGGGATGCGGGAAAACTGTTTAATAAAGAGTACGTGAAGCCTGGTTTTTCTAATCTGATTCCTTTTGTTGTGTGTCCTGGAGTAATTTTGTTTACGAGAATGTTGTTATGGTTTTTATACCCTTATAAATATAGCTCTTTGGTTCTTACTTGTGGGGTTCTTCAGTTTTTAATTGTTTCTGGTGTTCATGTCTATGGGGTGATAGTTGCAGGCTGGTCTTCTAATTCTAAGTATTCTTTACTAGGGGCGGTCCGAGGTGTAGCTCAAAGAGTGTCTTATGAGGTTCCAATAACTTTTGTTTTGTTGACGGTCTCTTATTGTTTATTAAGTTTGTGGTTGAGCGAGGTGAAAGACGCTCAGGAAGGTATTTTTTCAATGTTAAGAATTGGCTTATTGTCTAGTGGGGTGTGATTAACTTGTATGCTTGCCGAAACAAATCGAGCTCCGTTTGATTTTGTAGAGGGGGAGTCTGAGTTGGTGTCTGGTTTTAATGTAGAATATAGTAGAGGTGGCTTTGCTATGATTTTTATGGCAGAGTACGCTGCTATACTTTTTAATAGAATTTTTTTCGTGGTTTTATTTCTAGGGGGTTCTGAAATACTAATAAGAGTTAGGGCTATGGTGTGGGTTCTATTTTTTGTGTGAATTCGAGGGACAGTCCCTCGAATTCGTTATGATCAATTAATAGGCTTATGTTGAAAAGTTTTATTAATAGTAGTTCTAGTTATAATTAGGTTGGGGTTAATGCTAAGTTGTCTTTTGTAAAAAAGTTAGATAGACATAGGTTAGTTAGAGATAGTTTATTTTAGAACTTTAACTTTGGGAGTTAAGAGTGCCTTTGGGTTCTTTAAATTTACTTGTTTTTTTTACTGAAAGGTTGTTTTCTATCTAGTGAGTGTTTTTTTTATAGTTGTTTTTTTTAGTGGGATGTTGGTTGTTTTTATGAAAAAGAATCATTTGATTAGTATCTTTATTGGAATAGAGTTTATAATACTAGGTGTATTGTACTGTTGTAGCCTATTTATATATCATAATGTTTCTATAATTTTTCTAATTATGTGTTTTGGGGTATGTGAAGCAAGGGTTTGTCTTGCTCTTCTTGTGATGATAGTTCGTTTGTCTGGGAATGATTTGGTATCTAGACTTTCTTTATATTAGTTTGTATGGTTGTGGAATGGCTGAATTGTAAGCGGTAAATTGTAAATTTATTTAGGGATGTTTCCTTTTATAGTTAGAAGTTATGAACGAAACGTACATTTTTGTGATTGTTATGGTAGTAGTAGCCATTTGGCTTTATTCTTAATCATGTGTTTGGGAGTCTGTGAAGCAAGGGTTTGTCTGGCTTTGTTGATTATGGCTGTTCGAAGAGGTGGAAATGTTCTAATAAGGATACAGGGCTCATGACCCTGTGGTGTGCTAAACTTTTAGTTAATTTTCTGAAAGCTTTGTAGAAGCGGCGGTCTTGTAAGTCGTAGATGCTTAATGCTCAGAGATTAAACCTAAAATATGCGTTTAGAGTGGTAGGTCTGTCTGTCGAAGAGGAGTGGTAGATTTGTCGAAGGATTGTAGCCAAAGTAGGTGGTAAATTTTAGTAAAATATCAGTGGTTTGGGCTTCTTCTTTTTTTTTTTTTTTTTTACTTATTTTCTAGGTTTTAGGCGTTAAATTGTTGGGGTATTTACATGTTTAGTTATGCGTGAGATTTAAGTGAAGAGACTGTGTGTGTCTAATAGTAAGTATATGTAGAATAATTAAAGCTTATATTGATTAAAAAAGATGTGGATAACAATGGGGTTAGGCATGATGAGACAGAATAATTTGAACTGTATTTTAGTAGAGTAGTTAATAATTCATAATATCTAATCGTTATTTAAAAGTTACCAGTGGTGTGGTCTCTGTGTGTGGCTACTGGAAAGGTTGTTTTTTATCTAGTGAGTGTTGTTTTATAGTTGTTTTTTTAGTGGGATGTTGGTTGTTTTTATGAAAAAGAATCATTTGACTAGTATTTTTATTGGAATAGAGTTTATAATACTAGGTGTATTGTACTGTTGTGGTCTATTATATCATAATGTTTCTATAATTTTTCTAATCATGTGTTTGGGAGTCTGTGAAGCAAGGGTTTGTCTTGCTCTTCTTGTGATGATAGTTCGTTTGTCTGGGAATGATTTGGTATCTAGACTTTTTTTATATTAGTTTGTATGGTTGTGGAATGGCTGAATTGTAAGCGGTAAATTGTAAATTTATTTATGGATTTTATCCTTCTATAATTAGTAGGGTGGTGGAGTGTTTAACATTAGTGTTTTTTTTATTAATTCTTAGAGCTGTATTAATTTTTGTGAGGATAATTCTTTCTGAAAAGTCTGTGGATAGTCGTGAAAAAAATTCTCCGTATGAGTGTGGGTTTGATCCTATTCTAAGGGCTCGTAGCTCTTTTTCCTTGCGGTTTTTTCTTCTAGCTGTTTTATTTGTTGTTTTTGATGTAGAGTTGTCTTTATTGATACCTGTAGTAATAAGGTTGAACGTAGGCTTTAATTATATAAGGGTTCTTAGAAGATTTTTATTCATTTTTATTTTGTTTGCTGGAATTTTTCATGAATGACGTGAGGGCTCTTTAAATTGGGTTCTTTAATTAGTAAAGTGGCAGATAAATGCGTCAAGTTTAAGCCTTGTGTATGAAAGTTTTTTTCCTTTATTATTTAATTTATTTCTGCCTTTCTAGTTTAATAAAAACGTTAGATTGTTAATCTAAAGTTACTAAGTAGTGAGGGGTTGGAATATTTGAGTTGTGTACACACAAGATTTAAATCTTGTTGATATTAGTATTTTTATGTCTCTTCTTTTAATTTATTGAGTAGTTATTAGTCTTTGTACTGTTGTAGTGTTTATTTCTCAGCCTTACCTGCTAGGTTTAATTCTTTTAACTACTTCTATGTTTGTCTGTATGTTAATTGGAGTAAGGATCAGAACTTTTTTGGGGTTTTTAGTGTTTATAAGTTATGTGGGAGGCTTGATGGTTTTATTTGTGTATGTTCTAAGGGTTTTTCCTAATGAGTTTTATGACTTTAAAGCTGGTTCTCTAGGTCTATCTATGTTATTTATTTCTTTAGTTTTTTTTATATTTTCAGGTTTAGTAAGAAAAGTTAATCTATTGAGTACGTCTGGTGGGGTTGTTAACTTTCATTATATAAGATTTTCTTGCTATTGAGATGTTTTTGTTTTTATGGCTTTGTTTTTGCTTCTTATCATAATATGTGTATCTTACTTAGTAATAAAAAAGCGTATGCCTTTGCGATCTATTTAGTGTTTGACTCGGTAGTTAAATAATAATGACAAATTGCAAATTTGTAGTTACATTCTTGTCTGAGTCTTAAAGAAGGTAATTTAATCTAAAATATCTTGTTTCAAACTAGACAATAGAAAATTCTTCTCCTTCTTGTTTAATTAAAGCTTTAAGAAGCGCGAAACTTTTAATTTCGAGATCCTTTTTTAGGTAATTGAGAGTGATAAAAAGTTGTTATGTTAGTATTTTCTCACGCGTATGACAAAAAATGGTTCTTCTTGTTGTTTTAGGCTTTTTTTTCATTTTTATAAGGAGGTGGCTTAATAATGTTATATTTTTTGAGTTTGTGATATGAGATCTAGGGGGTTCTGTTTTTTCTATTGATTTTTTACTTGATTATATTAGATTAATGTTTGTGGGTACTATCATGATTATTTCTGGGAGTGTAATTATATATTGTTATTGGTATATAGATAACGAAGTTTATTTTTTGCGTTTTATATATTTAGTTTATATGTTTATTGGGTCAATAATGTTTATAATTATGATTCCTAATCTGATTACTCTTTTGATTGGCTGAGATGGACTAGGTCTCACTTCTTTTTTGCTGGTTGCTCATTATCAAAATAGTAGTTCTTTATCTGGTAGTCTTCTTACTGCTCTTACTAACCGTATTGGGGATGGGCTAATTTTAATGAGAATTTGTCTTTGAGGGATTTATGAGTCTAGTTGGGTTGTGTACGGCCTTAATGCTAATCAGGTTTCGTTGTTTTTCATTATTTCTCTAATTTTTGGTGGGATAACTAAAAGAGCTCAGATGCCTTTTTGTGCTTGGCTGCCAGCCGCTATAGCGGCTCCTACTCCAGTTTCTTCTTTGGTTCATTCGTCTACCTTGGTAACTGCTGGGGTTTATCTGTTGATTCGGTGCTATAGCGTGTTGAGATCAAGGGATGTCATACTAAATGCTTTAAAAATATTAAGTCTTTTTACTCTTTTATTAGCTAGAAGTGCTGCTATTTTCTGTTTCGATATAAAGAAAATTATTGCTCTTTCTACTCTTAGTCAATTGAGGGTGATAATGTTTGCTTTGTCTCATGGGTTGGTCTTTGTTTCGTTTTTTCATTTAGTAATACATGCTCTTTTTAAAGCTTTACTGTTTCTTTCTGCTGGTGCTGTAATTCACTCTATGATAGGGTCTCAAGATATCCGAAGAATGGGAATAGTGTGAAGAAAACTTCCTTTTAGAATGAGTTCTATGTTTGTAGCTAATTGTTCTTTGTCGGGTCTTCCTTTTGTGAGAGGGTTCTTCTCTAAAGACATAGTGCTAGATTTAACCTTTAATAGAGTAGTTAATTTTTTTTGTTTTCTTATTATTGTTCCTGGTTTAATATTAACTAGGTTTTATAGGATGCGTATAAGCTGGATAGTATGTTATGGGATAAGGAAGCTCCCTATAAATACGATTAGGGTTAAAGAGGCTAAGAGACTATTAATTCCTTATATGTGTTTGTTTGTAGGTGCTTTATTTATGGGTAAAATTTTAAGTCCTTTGTTCGAAGGTTTATTTTTTTATCGTAATTCTTCTCTTAGAGAAATAATGACTCTTAGTTTGTTGTTTGTTTTTGGAATTAGATATTTAAGAGTTTCTCATGGGAGCCTTTCTATGTCAATTAAATGGCGAGGTTCAATATCTTTTTTATTCAGAATGTGGTTTTTAGAGCCTTTGACTCATTTAATTAAGAATATTTTCTTTTATTTTAGCGTGTCTGTGATAAAGGGGTGTGACAAAGGTCTTTTAGAGGTGGTAGGCCCTAAAGGAGTGTATTTGGTGAGCTCTAAAGTGAGTCTTTATAATGAAAATTATCAGTCAGATTTTTTTTTAAAGAGAATAATCTCTTTCTCTTTAGTTTTTGTTTTAATTTTATTGGTATTATCTTTGTACTAGCCGTTATTCTTGAGTAGAGTGTTCATTATATTAAGAAAGAAAGCAATTATAAATGTTTGATTTGAAATCAATACTAAAAGTATTATTACTTGTTGTTTTATTTTGAAACAATACTTTAAGATAAAAGGATCGATTTGCATTTGATTATTGGGTGAATCCCTTGTTTCTTTTCATCTGGCAGATAAAATGCGAATGATTTAGGTTCATTTTATAAGATATATTTCTTGATGAAGATTCTCGGCGAGTTTGATTGTGGCTTAAATAGTTTATGTCTAGAAAGTACTTCATAATATTGTTAGAGTCTAAATACAAGAATTGTATTAAGTTTAGTGGTTATATTTGGGGAACGTAGTAATTTATGGTCCAGCTTTCTAGTGTGTGAGGGTAAATTTGAATGCCAGCCTCCGCGGTCATATTCAATTCATATTAAACCGATTCGGATAGGTTAGAAAGTGTTATTTGAAAAGATTAATTGGTAGTTAAAGGTATAATTTATGATTATCAAGTTTTAGCCTTGTGTTTTTGTTAAGCTTTTCTTATGTAGGTGATACGGTAAACCGGGATTGGATACCCCGCTATTATTGATGTAAATGAGAATTTCTTCCTTATTATACATTAGATTGTTAAAGGGAAACGAATAGGCGGTGTCTGATTTAAAAAGCAGGGGAGCCTGGGCAATAAAGGATGATCCACTTTAGTTATGCCTATTTTTAAATATGCCTCTGTATGGTTGTTTACTTTAAATTTGCGAGATTTGGGGTAGGAATCTTGATTCTTTTAGGTTTCAAGATAGAATTCAGATTTTCATGGTGCTATAATTAGGTTGTTCTGGGCTACAGTGGTCCATATTTCTTTGTCCGCCATGGAAGTGAGAAATTGATTGTGAAAGAAGGACTTGTAAGTAAATTTATTATATTATGGTAGATTGAATAATTTCGGATGAGTACTAATCGCCCGTCGCTTGCGGAGCTGATCTGTGATAAGTCGTAACAAAGTAGCTGTACTGGAAAGTGCAGCTAAATTAGCACTGCGTGGGTATGATCCAGTCAGTTTGATGTACTGAAGATTGAATATTTATATTCTGGTGCTTTACACTTGTAGTAAAATTCATTATATTCGCCTTCCATGTGAAAGTTCTATCTGTTAGTAAGTGTATATAAAGATAAAATAGTATAATTATTACATCTCATTTACACTGAGAAAATCTACTTTAGTTGTTTTATTTGCTACTGTGAAGGTTCATATAAAATAAGTTAGAAAGGCTTTAAGTCTGTACCTTTTGTATAAGAGTTTATCAAGAAATTTAAATTTATTTGTTTTAATCCCGAATGAAGAAAAGTTATTTTTTTTATTATTTTACGTGGTATAGTGAAATTGTAGTTATTAATAAAAGTGATATGCTATTTGCTTCTTTTGATATCTGGTTAACTCGGAAAAATACTTAGTATAGGTCTATTTTTAGTTCTCAGGGCATTTAGGATAAGCTTTTTGTCTAAGTTTGATGGTTAATTTTCTTTTAAAAATTTTTTGTAGATTTTATATTAATTCATCTTTAGTTTGTTATAAAAATTAATTTTTATTCTTTAAAATTTATTGTATAAGAGGTCATTATAATAACGAGTTTATTGGTGTTTATTAATTAATGATGATAAAATGAGTAGGTTGGATTGTTTTTAAGTGTTATGTTTTTATATGCTTTTGTAATGAATTCGGCAAATATTTCCCTCGACTGTTTAACAAAAACATTTCTTGCAGAAGGATAATTGTAAGTAAGTCCTGCCCGGTTGTTTTTAGCTTAACGGCGGCATTAACGTGAGTGTCCTAAGGTAGCGCGATAATTTGCCCTTTAATTGGGGGATGGTATGAAGGGGTAAACGTGGGAGTTCTGTGTCACAAAAGAGATTCTGAAATTATTTTTAAAGTGAGGAAACTTTAATTAAATAGAAAGACGACAAGACCCTATGAATCTTTATTTAATTAGGGTATATTTTATTCTCTTTATAATTTTAATGGGGCATTATGTTAATAAAAATAATACTTTGTTCTTACAGGATATAACTGTTTTCATATAGGATAAGTTACTCTAGGGATAACAGCGATATTTCTTTTACGAGACGTTATTAAAAAAGAAGTTTTCGACCTCGATGTTGGCTTTAGGTAACAATTGGGTGTACCCGCTCAAGTTTGTTGGTTTGTTCAACCTTTAATTCCTAACATGAGCTGAGTTCAGAACGGCGTGAGCTAGTTCAGTTTCTATCTTCTATTATATATCGGCAGATTTGGTACGCAAGGAACAATTTGTCTGGATTGTCCATAGTTTGGTTTATAAAGTAGTCTAAAGTTAGGGCGGAGGATCTATGCTTCTCAAGTGCTTTTAAGCCTTTATAGAATGTTAGGTGTAAGTAGCTTAATTAGAGCATCTTATTGAAAATGAGAAAGGTGGTTAATTCCCTGCACCTAGGTAAAAAGATAGTTTAATTTAGAATGATAGTTTGTGGAGCTATAGGTATCAAATGTTTCTTTTTAAAATGCATCGATATCCGTTTACTCGTTATTATGTTCCTGGGCCTAGCCCTTGACCTCTTGTTGTAGGTACTTGTTGTAACAGACTATGTGTAAGTCTGGTTTTGTGAATGCATCGAATAGAGGCTGAGAAACTATTTATTGGTACCCTTTTAGTGCTGGTGGTAACAGCTGCTCTTTGGTGAACTGATGTTTTACGTGAAGGAGACATGGGGGTCCAGACGCAGTATGTTTTAAAAAGTTACCGAGATGGGGTAGGATTATTTATTTTTTCTGAGGTAATGTTTTTCTTTTCTTTTTTCTGAGCACTTTTTCATAGGTGTCTTAGTCCTTCTTGCAATATTGGTTGTGAATGACCTCCTTTAGGGATCCGTACTTTGGATCCTTTGTCTACTGCTTTATTAAATACCTTCTTATTAATTAGTAGGGGGTCTTTTTGTACTTATGTACATAATACTATTCGTATGCAGAGATACGATAAGTGGTGTCTTGTTAATATAGGTGTCACTATTGGATGCGGAGTGTTGTTTTTAATCGGGCAAGGTGGTGAATACTATCATAGTCCTTTTAGTATTGCAGATAGTGTTTACGGTAGTACTTTTTATATGCTTACAGGTTTTCATGGAGCTCATGTAATAGTTGGGACTACTTGGTTAATTGTTAGCTTTTTCCGAATGTGGCGTGGTCACTTTAGGAAAGATCGTCATTTTGGGCTAGAAGCTTGTCTTTGGTACTGACATTTCGTCGATGTAGTCTGGCTTTTTGTGTGGTTGGTTGCTTACTTTTGGATGGGGGGGATGTTTAGAGATAAATTTGGTCTTTCTTCTGTGTAATTATTAAAGGTGATAAGAATAATAATAAGACCTTTGTTAATTTTTTGTTCAATATTGGTTTTTTTAGGGAATTTACTGAGAATTAGAAGTAACTCCTGACTTGGTTTGTGGTTAGGAATGGAGATTAATCTGTTTGGTTTTTTGATCATAATAAACCCTGAAGGTTGTTGTGTGGCGCAGTGTAGTGTGAAATATTTTGTAACTCAAAGAGTTGGGTCAATGCTGTTGTTGTTTGGTTTTTTTTTGACGTTTAGGATAAGTAATACTTTAGGGGTGGTTTTAATTGTTTGTAGTTTGTTAATAAAAGCTGGTGTCTTTCCGTTTCATAGATGGGTTCCAGATGTTGTGATGTCTTCAAGATGACTGATTGGATGCTTAATTTTAACGTGGCAGAAGTTGGCTCCTTTCTCGTTTTTTTCTTTTTTTCCTAATTCTTTTTATCTAGTTGTTAGGCTTACTATTATAGTTTTTATTGGCTGTTTTGGGGGCTTAAATCAACACTCTGTTCGTGGAATAGCCGTTTATTCTTCTTTTGTTCATAACTCTTGAATGATACTTTCTTTGTTATACTCTTTTAGTGTGTTCTTTATTTACTACTTGGTGTATAGTTTAAGTGTGGTAATTTTCTTTATAAGTTGTTGATTATCTAGAAAAAGAAATCTAATAAGGTATTCTATTAGCTGATTAGGGATGTCTAGTTTATTAATGTTGTCAGGGGTCCCTCCTTTTATGGGGTTTTTTGTAAAGTTAATTGTTGTTTTAAGTTGTCCTGTCTTGTTGTTATCTAGTTGTTTGTTAGGTTCCATCATCAGGTTGAAGTTTTATATTTCTTTTTTTTATAGGATAATTTTAAATAGATCGGTGTCAGATTTTTATCCTAATAGAAGTAGTTCTTTGTTTGGTGTGTTTTGTCTTTTGAATTTTCTTCTTGGGTTGGTGTCAGCAAGATTTTATATTTGATAATAGTGGTCATAAGAGTGGTTGTAGCTTGCTTTAGAATGTTTTTTCTTAATAAATCAATAATTTTGCTTGTTTTACTTTGTATTTTGTTTTTGTCTGTTTTGGAGATTGGAGTTTTTGAGTCCGATTTGGTAATATTAAGCGGAAGTGTGAGTTATGATTTTTTGTCTGTTAGACTGAGAGTGCTAAGAATTCTAATTATAATTTTTAGTTTTATGAGATCTGCAAAATGTAATCGAGAGAAGCTTTTTTATTTTAGGAATATAGCGCTTCTGCTATTTTTAATTTTAGCATTTTGCACTTCTAGCTTTATTGGGTTTTTCTTTTTTTTCGAGTCAGCCTTAATTCCGTTAATTTTAATTATTATAGGTTGAGGCTACCAATTCGAGCGAATAGAAGCTAGAACTTATATGTTCATTTACACCGTCTTTGGTTCTTTGTTTTTTTTATTTGGTGTGTGTCTTCTTATTTATAGTGGAATAAGGGATAATATGTTAAGGTTAGGAAATAATATTGATAAAAAAGTGAGTGCTTTTTGATGACTTTTTGTTCTGGGGTTTTTAATTAAGCTTCCTGTGTATCCTTTTCATCTTTGATTACCTAAGGCTCATGTTGAGGCCCCTGTAGCTGGCTCAATGATGCTTGCTGGTGTAGTCCTGAAGCTAGGAGGGTATGGTTTAATTCGGCTTATAAATGTGATAAGAGTTAGGTTTGGACTAAAGTCTTACAACTTGATGTTGAGGGTGGCTATGGTTGGAGGAGTTTATGCCAGATTAGTGTGTTGCCGACAGGTGGATATAAAGTGTCTGGTGGCTTACTCCTCTGTTGGTCATATAAGATTAGTTTTATTAGGGTGTTTAAGTAATATTGGAATGGGAATTAAGGGTGCTCTGTTTATCATAATCGGTCACGGTTTATGTTCTTCTGGAATGTTTAGGCTAGTAAATGTTTTTTATTTACATTCTGGCTATCGAAATTTATATATAAATAAGGGGTTTTTAAGTAAAAGCCCTATCTTATGTTTGGTTGGATTTCTTCTTTGCTCCTCAAATATAGCGGCTCCTCCTAGTTTAAACTTGTTTGGAGAGGTTCTTATATTTATCTGTTCTTTTTTTATCTCTTATTGTTTTTTGTTGTTGTTAACGGTAATAACCATTGTTAGCGCAGTTTATAGCCTTCATTTATATACTACAACTTGTCATGGTAAGATATCTGACTCTAGGAATAGGCTTGATACTGTTAGATATAATGCTGTTTTCGTTTTACTTTCTCATTGAATTCCTCTAAATTTTTTGTTTTTGTTTATACCTTAGTGGCATTGATTCGGAATCCTCAATACTGGTTGTTTCTTTTTTTAAGTTTTACTGTTTTATTTGAGTTATATAGAGTCGTGATCTGTTATATAGATTCAGAGAACTATAGCTTTAATATTTAATTTCTAATGAGTCGTTGGTTTATATCTACTAATCATAAAGACATTGGTACTTTGTATCTTATCTCTGGTGTGTGGGCTGGGTTAATAGGAAGAAGGTTGAGATTGATTATCCGTATTCAACTTTCCCACCCTGGAGGAAATTTTCTAAAAAACGAAAGCTTGTATAATGTAGTGGTAACTACTCATGCTTTAGTGATAATTTTTTTTGCTGTTATACCACTTTTAATCGGTGCATTTGGGAATTGACTTCTTCCTTTATGTATCGGTGGTTGTGATTTGATTTTTCCTCGTCTTAATAATTTAAGATTTTGGTTGGCTCCTAATGCTTTATATTTATTAATCTTATCTTTCATAACTGAAAAGGGAGCAGGGACAGGATGAACAATTTATCCTCCTTTGTCTTCTAGATTGTACCATACTGGTCCTGCAGTAGATATCTTAATTACTTCTTTTCATTTGATCGGTTTAAGTTCTTTATTAGGTTCGATTAATTTTGTAAGCACTAATAAGGATATACCTACAACTAAAATAAAAGGGGAGAAGTCAGAGTTATACTTATGAAGAATTACTGTGACTGGTGTTCTGTTAATTATTTCGGTTCCTGTTCTTGCTGGCGGAATCACTATGCTTTTGTTCGATCGAAATTTTAACACTAGGTTTTTCGATCCAATTGGTGGGGGTGATCCTGTACTATTTCAACATGTTTTTTGATTTTTTGGTCATCCAGAGGTGTATATTCTTATTCTTCCCGCTTTTGGGGTGATGTCAAAAGTGATTATACACTATTCAGGAAAAGATTCTGTGTTTGGGGCTGTTGGAATGTTGTATGCAATAGTAGGAATTGGGGTTATAGGTTGTGTTGTTTGGGCTCATCATATATTTACTGTAGGTTTAAATGTTGATACTCGTACTTACTTTACATCTGCTACTATGGTAATTGCTGTTCCTACTGGAGTAAAGGTTTTTAGGTGAATAGCTACGATGGGAGGAAGAAAGATCAAGTTTACTACTTCTGTCTTGTGAAGAACTGGATTTTTATTTTTGTTTACTGTTGGTGGTCTGACGGGAATTATGCTTTCTAGCTCATCTCTAGACGTGAGTCTTCACGACACTTACTATGTAACAGCTCATTTTCATTATGTGCTATCTATAGGTGCTGTTTTTGGAGTTTTTTGTGGTCTAAACCACTGATTTCCTTTGTTTTATGGGGTTAATTTTAACAAAAAATGGTCTAAGATTCATTTCTATTTAATGTTTTTAGGGGTAAATTTAACTTTTTTTCCTCAACATTTCTTAGGGTTGAAAGGAATACCTCGTCGATATTGTGATTACCCTGACTGTTACTCAACTTGGCACTGAGTCTCTTCTTATGGAGCATTAATTTCTTTTTGTTCTTTGCTATACTTCTTATTTGTTGTCTGGGAAGCTATGGTGAGTCAACGTGGGGTTGTGTTTTCATCTCATACAACTGCTGAAATTGAGTGAGCAACTTCTAAAAATTTTTTTCCTTTACCTGCTCATGGAAGAAGCTTGCTGCCGTGAGTTCACGTTGCTTAATTACAAAGTAAATTA